GACCAATTTGAAAGATCATTTGATGTAGTTGAAATAACAGAATTTTGGGTTGTTCGATCAAGTAAGGGAAACGCAATGGAATTCATAACGCTCTCATTTCAATGTTTTTTTTTACTTTCTTTTTTTCTTTCTTTTTCTTTTATTGTCTTTGTCTCAATTCAATATTCAACAAGCTAAGACCATTCTAATGCTCCTTTGCGCCATGCATAAACTAAACCAGCAATTAGGATAAGCACAAAAATGAAAGCTTCTATAAATACGGATACTCCTACTACATCGAAACTCATTGCCCACGGATAAAGAAAAACCGTTTCAACATCAAAAATAACAAAAACGAGAGCAAACATGTAATAACGGATTCTAAATTGTAACCAAGCATCGCCCATTGGTTCTATACCCGACTCATAACTCGAAAGCTTCTCTGGCCTTTTGTTAAGGGGGGCTAAAACTCCGGAAATTAGAAATGCCAAAATAGGGATAACACTTGAGATTATTAGAAATGACCAGAAAAGATCGTATTCGTAAAGCAGAACCATAAAAGCACTCCTATGAACGTAGAAAATATAAAATATATGGGATTCGCCAATTTGAATTGGAATTTATTGTAAAGTTATCCATAGCTGTTTAGGCACAACGAGACTTCATTTTGCTTGAACCACCTAAGTTTCCTTTGTTTACTGTAGGACATGTCTCCTTTCAAGATTCATTGACTAGAAGCTTTCCGTTCTATTTTTGTTTAGAATTGACTTCAATTTGCTTTCTATTTCGATAAATAGTTATTGCTCTTATAACTTATACAAATAGGATTTTCTAGCTTTCACCTAATTTTTGATTTTTTTTTTTCTAAAAAAACGAAAAAAGAGTTTAGAATAGAATTCTCCATTTTTTTTTAGTAGCAATAAATAATATTAGAAATCCATTTTTTATTTAAAAATCTATTTTTTAGAATCTATATAGTTTATTTTAGATAGTTATATTTAAAATATTAACTATATTATTAAATATATATATTATAGGGCTATACGGACTCGAACCGTAGACCTTCTCGGTAAAACAGATCCAACTTATTATTGTCAAAATGATTCGAACTGTTTCAAAGACCCGACATGCATTTTTTTTTGCATTGGGCTCTTTCATTAACTGATAGAAATATCAGCCAGTCTACCATGATTTTTTCTTAATATTATATTAATGTTAAGAAAAAGCATTAATATAATAACATTAATATAAATAGATAATAGACGGCTCCATGTGCTCTGATTCATTATTTTGCTTCCGATTCAGAAGCACTACCAAAGTGTTTCAAAGAAGAGTTATCCTGATGTAGGTATGCTTTTGGCCTAGATCAACCGAAGTTAAATGGAGTCTCTATCGTCCTGCTTAACTTAAAGCATCAAATAGGAAATATGAAACTTCATACACCTTAAAGTTCATAGGATAGGACGAAAAGAAAATTTTTTGAGCTCTTTTTTTTACTCATTATGCCTAGCATTGAATAGACTAGGTATTCACCTTATCAATATCTCAAATCAATGATGGTTCTATTTGGGCCTACTTAAATTAAATGGACGCCAAAATCATACCGAACCCTTTGTCAGGCTATTGTTTTCCTCTTTTGTTCCTTAAAAGGAATGGAGTAAGACGTCGATTTCTCAATAAGATCGATTCTTTTGATTCTATGATGGACTTCTCTGAAAAACATTGGCGCACGTGTAAACGAAGCGCTCTACCTAACTGAGCTATAGCCCTTGTTATACACATTTTAACATGTAGAGACTTTCTTGTCAAGACACATATTCCATGATCCAATCTCCTATCTCTTTGATTGGTATTGCTTATCAAGAATATTTAATTTATAATTCAATTTAGAATTAGAATCTATGAGTCCATTCTTTCTCTTTGGAATGATAATTTGTAATGATAAATAACCTACTTAACTCAGCGGTTAGAGTATTGCTTTCATACGGCGGGAGTCATTGGTTCAAATCCAATAGTAGGTATAACGTAAAAACTTATTCGATACCCGAGTCAAGTTAGATACCAAAGCCAATCGTATCGAATAAGTTTTTATACTCACTCTTTATTTTTTATTGATTTTGTATCTTTTCCATCCTATTCTAGTTCTTCTAGTTCTCTATTTTCTATTTCATTTTTATTTTTGAATTTAATTGATTTTCCTTAATATTGTATTAGAATCCTATTCCACTTGATAGGATTTGATTTTATTCAATCCGAGTAATCAAAAGAGCTTCCTTCTAGAAGGAAGCTCTTTTGATTACTCGGACGCACCGACTAGTTACGCCATCCCATTGATAGCCTCCACCCGTGTCCTAGCTCGTCTGAGAGCGAGATTTGCCTCAATTGTTTGCCTCTTTCCTTCGGCTTTCGTCAAGTTATCTTCCGCCATTTCAAGAGTTTTACGAGCTTCTTGTGGATCAATGTCAATACTCTTTTCCGCATCATTCACTAAAACAGTGATCTCATTATTTCCTATTCTAGC